ATGGATTTTGATATTTCGATTGTATGGCGTGGTGTATACACGTTATGCAAACAGAAGGTATGGTTACTCTACTCTATTTTTTCATGGAATGATTATTCCATTCTTTTTTCTCTTTGGATCATAACCAAATCAAAACTTCTCGAGTTATCAGAATCTGTAGTAAAAAAAGTCCTTGGTTATTTAACTTAGATGAAATAGTAATAGTTCCGCTCATTGGTATACTACAAAAATGGGAATGAAATCAATCTGATTCCAATATCTCATATCTTTCCCAAACAAAAGGGGACAATTTAAGTGGAAAGCCCATATCTATTTAATATCTATTTATTAGAATAAAATTAGTCTGTTTTTATGTTATTTCGTACTGTATAATTCCTTTGCTTTGTTTGTGGGATCATTTTCCCCAGGGGTAATGAAAAGAATTCTAGAATGGATTGCTAATTATGCCTAGATCTAATATAAATGGAAATTTTATTGATAAGACCTCTTCAATTGTAGCCAATATCTTATTACGAATAATTCCGACAACTTCAGGAGAAAAAAAGGCATTTACCTATTACAGAGATGGTGCGATTTGATTCTTTTTTCTTGTTTTTTTTAGCCCTCACCTCAGTCTTACGAGAAAGAGACGCGGTTCGGTATAGAAAGAACGAAATTCTTGAAATAAACCTACGCTCGGTGAAGGTGAAGTTTGGAGATAGAACAATTCCTTCTATCGTGTATCCTCGATTGATGCAGCCTCAGATGTTTCAATTGTTGATTTGAGTATTGAGCGAAAGGTTACACCTATGGGTTCTGTATTGCGGGTCAATCCTACACTACATCAGTACCAATAGACGGCATAAGGGAAAAAGCACTACACCTAGGAATCAACAACACAAAAACTTTGTTATAAATTCCCCCTTTCCTTATCGGTATCGGGACTAACAAGAATGGTTGGGACAACAAACATCCATCTCGTTTGTACTTTGGATACCCGTATAACCATCAAAGATCGTTGAAGTGACTAATTCCTGGAAATAGAAGGCGTTGAGAACAAAGAAATTGTTGGAGTTACCATTTATATCTAACACTAATATGATTGGTGTTAAGAAAAAACCTCTTGCGGGAAGGCTGGCTAGAGATTTCTTGTAAAAATACTAGTTCCTTTCAGTTCATAATGAGATGAGAATAGTTCAATTTTTATTCTATGGATTATTCCCCTTAGTACTATGCGCAGAAGGGAGGAGCCGTATGAGATGAAAATCTCATGTACGGTTCTGGAACGGAGATTTTTTGAATAGAATGAACGACCGTAACGGATGTTGGCTCAATCCGAAGGAAATTATGCGGAAGCTTTACAGAATTATTATGAAGCTACGCGACCAGAAATTGATCCCTATGATCGAAGTTATATACTCTATAACATAGGCCTTATACACACAAGCAATGGAGAGCATACAAAGGCTTTGGAATATTATTTCCGGGCACTAGAACGAAACCCATTCTTACCACAAGCTTTTAATAATATGGCCGTGATCTGTCATTACGTGCGACTATCTCCACTATAGAAATAAGGAAAAAAAGCAAAGATCAAATTGGCTAGTAAATACTAGAAAAAATAGGCTTTCTACATAATGCATCGTCCAAAGCAACGATTTTTATCAGCTGTAGCAAGGAAAGAGACTTCACGAGAACCAAAATAGGAAGAAAAAAAAATGAGTGCAGCCTATATACTATATTCTATGGATAAAGGATCAAATTGATAGAGAAAGCACCGTAAAGATCAATTAGCGAGCTATTGAGTCGATACAGTTAAGAACTGCTTACTTATGTCATGATATGGGACAAAAGTTAGGAATCAACTTATGTAATAGAGTCAATCCACTAAGGTATTGAGCAGCGGTGTAGCATCAGATCCCAAAGATAGTAAGTTCTTTTTTCTTATGGAAAAAAGTCTTTTTCAAAGATTCTATATGAATTCCATATATGAAACCGAGATAGTTACCTTTCAGAAAATTCTAACGATATTGTGGGGATACCTATGCTTCATTCTTCTGAAGGTGGGAGAAAAGATCAAACTGATTCTGATTATTGATCAAAATTAGGGTTTGAAACTTATGTAATTAACTTCTTCTGGTTAACCCAAGAAAAAATGGGATAGGTTTATGAGAAATCTAATTCAGTTAGCATAGGGTAGATTAAGATAGGACACAAAAAGAATCGATTTTTGAGCCGTATGAGATAGGAAACTCTCAAGTACGGTTCTAAGGGAAGGAACCACCTATTCCGACCGGGGAGAACAGGCCATTCTACAGGGTGATTCTGAAATTGCGGAAGCTTGGTCCGATCAAGCTGCTGAGTATTGGAAACAAGCTATAGCGCTTACTCCAGGTAATTATATTGAAGCACATAATTGGTTGAAAATCACGAAGCGCTTCGAATAAAACCACTCTCTTTTTTAATGAATTAAAAAAAAAATGGGTTTGGTTGTTGGATCCATCAATCAAATAAAATAGAT